TGGTGGGCCATAAATTGGGGGAATTCGTACCTACTATAAATTTCCGAGGACACGCAAAAAATGATAATAGATCTCGTCGTTAAAATAAGAGTAGTTAATAAAAGTGAATATAGATGCTTATTGTTTATTAGCGAGAGGCAAATCTTATGATAAAGAAGAATCCATATACCGAAATATATATGCGCTTTAAGTAAACATATATGTATGTCTGCTAATAAAGCAAAAAGAGTAATTGAAATTGATCAGATTTGTGGACGTTTATACGAAGAAAGACGTATGAGACTCGAACTTATGCCTTATCGAGTGAGTTATCCAATTTTAAAATTGGTTTATTCTGCAGCAACAAATGCTATTCACAATGTCGGTTTAAACGAAGCAAGTTTAATCATTAGCAAAGCGGAAGTCGTGAAGGGGTACTACTGTGAAAAAATTAAAACCTCGAGCTCGAGGGCGCAGTTATCCGATAAAAAGACCCGTTTTTCATATAACTATTGGATTAAAAGATATATCTGTAAAGGAAGTATAAAAAAGGAAGTATAAAGGAGCCAAATACGCCATATTATACTTCAAAGGCAACGTATGGAGAAATAAAAATAAGTAAGTACACGGATATGACGTGTCATGATATATATAGTATTGGGAGATTATGGGACAAAAAATAAATCCACTTGGTTTCAGACTTGGTGCAACCCAAGGTCATCATTCTCTTTGGTTTGCACAACCACAAAATTATTCCGAAGGGCTACAAGAAGATCAAAAAATCCGAGATTGGATCAAGAATTATGTACAAAAAAATATTCAAATATCCTCTGGTGTTGAGGGAATTGCATGCATAAAGATTCAAAAAAGAATCGATTTGATTCAGGTCATAATCTATATGGGATTCCCAAAATTATTACTAGAAGGTAAAGGTGGGCCTCGAAGAATCGAAGAATTGCAGATAGATGTACAAAAAGAAATTAATTGTGTAAACCGAAAACTCAACATTGCTCTTACAAGAATTACAAACCCTTATGGACACCCTAATATTCTCGCCGAATTTATAGCCGGACAATTAAAGAATAGGGTTTCATTTCGAAAAGCAATGAAAAAGGCTATTGAATTAACTGAACAAGCAGGTACAAAAGGAATTCAAGTACAAATTGCAGGACGTATCGACGGAAAAGAGATTGCGCGTGTCGAATGGATCAGAGAGGGTAGAGTTCCTCTACAAACCATTCGAGCTAAAATTGATTATTGTTCCTATGCAGTTGGAACTATCTATGGGGTATTAGGCATCAAAATTTGGATATTTGTAGACGAGGAAGCCTAAGCCTTTATTTGACTTGTCTTTACGTTCTATCGGAAATAAAAAAGCAAAAAATGACAAACTCTTTCATTCTTTTTCTGTTAAATAAAAAAAAAAAAAAAATGGGCAATTCTATAAGGTTGAATAAAAATTCAATTCATTTTTTTATATTGATATAATTGCTATGCTTAGTGTGTGACTCGTTGGTTTTTGTAGGGTTAGTAGTCAAAAAAACGGACTGGCCCATAGTATGAACTAATAACTATCGAACTAATAACCAACTCACCGCTTCATATTATCTGGATCTAAAGAACTAGTCACGATATGATATATTGATCATATCATTGTAGCAACTGAATTTTTGTTTGCATAAACAAGCAAAAAAAAGAAAAACCAATCTGATTTTAAGTTGTGAAGCAATAACAAAAAGAATGCAGATAAATGGAAGGGTGAGAGAAAGAGAGAAAAAGAATACTAATGCTATATGATTCCAATATGTAAGGTCTCTGAGCGATCTTATAAAGGATAGCGTAATAAAGCATCAATACTAATTTGATTGATCTATAATTCGATGAATTTGTTCATAGAACAAAAAAAGTCAAGAGCCCCGGGTCCACAAAGACTGAGAAAATTGACTCAATAACACATTTCATTTTCATTAGGAGCTCCGCTGTAGAATTCAGGCCTAACCATTAATCGCGAAGCGATGGGAACGACGGAACCCGTGGATGCAGAAGATTCTATTGAAAACGAATCCTAATAATTCATTGGGTAGGATGGCGAAACGAACCCGGGACCAATCCACTTTTATTCTGAGAGGCCATGTCATAGGATAACCCTACAACTGAAATAGATATGGAAAGAGTAAATATTCGCCCGCGAAAGTTTTTATTTTATTGGATTTCTAAATTTTGATAGATCCAATATAATATGATAATAAAAAAGACAAAACAAAATAAATACTCGTTATAATAAAACGAAATTCTATTATTATTATCTCTAACTAATCTATAAAATAATTATCTATAACTATAAATAAATAGAAATTGAATACATGTTTAGTTTTTTTTATATAAACTATCAAAACAAGATATACAAATTTCTAATAGATTAGATATTAGATAAAATCTCAAAGACTCCCACGATTCAGTATATTATTCATTAAATACATGTATACCATGTTATAATTGTTATTTTTCATTCGCGAGGAGCTGGATGAGAAGAAACTCTCATGTCCGGTTCTGTAGTAGAGATGGAATTGAAATTGAAAAAGAACCATCAACTATAACCCCAAAAGAGCCAGATTCCGTAAACAACATAGAGGAAGAATGAAAGGAATATCTTATCGAGGTAATCGTATTTGCTTTGGTAGATATGCTCTTCAGGCACTTGAACCCGCGTGGATCACGTCTAGACAAATAGAAGCAGGGCGGCGAGCAATGACACGAAACGTACGCCGCGGCGGAAAAATATGGGTACGTATATTTCCAGACAAACCTGTTACAGTAAGACCCGCGGAAACGCGTATGGGTTCCGGTAAAGGATCTCCCGAATATTGGGTAGCTATCGTTAAACCGGGTAGAATACTTTATGAAATGGGTGGAGTAGCAGAAAATGTAGCCAGAAAGGCTATTTCAATAGCGGCATCCAAAATGCCTATACGAACGCAATTCATTATTTCGGGATAAGAATGTATAACCAAAGAAAAGAAATCTTTTGAATGAAAAAAAAAAACAAAATTATAGGTTTCTTTTTTTTTTGTTTTGGACAAACAATATTTCTTTTTTTACTTAGCCCCTTCGCAGTGAAAGAGCAAATAAAAAAAAAATGATATGATTCAACCTCAAACCCACTTAAATGTAGCGGATAACAGCGGGGCCCGACAATTAATGTGTATTCGAATCATAGGAGCTAGTAATCGACGATATGCTCATATTGGTGACGTTATTGTTGCTGTAATCAAGGAAGCAATACCAAATACACCTCTAGAAAAATCCGAAGTGATCAGAGCTGTAATTGTACGTACTTGTAAAGAACTCAAACGTGACAACGGTATGATACTACGATATGATGACAATGCTGCGGTTGTTATTGATCAAGAAGGAAATCCCAAAGGAACTAGAATTTTTGGTGCGATCGCACGGGAATTGAGACAGTTAAATTTCACTAAAATAGTTTCATTAGCACCTGAAGTATTATAAGTCTAATAAAACGGAGACTCCAATGCTATTATAGCATTTGAATAAAATATGAATAGAGTAAACTAGATTAATTAGTAAATTTGTCTCACGCATATATCTTTAACGATTCATAAAATAGAAAGAAAAAAGCATGTTGATTATATCAAAGTTCGGGGGTAACAATAATTTTAATTTATCATGGGTAAAGACACTATTGCTGATATAATAACTTCTATACGCAATGCCGACATGAATAGAAAAGGAACAGTTCGAATACCATCTACTAACATCACCGAAAACCTTGTTAAAATACTGTTAAGAGAAGGTTTTATTGAAAATGTGAGGAAACATCAGGAAAACAACAAATATTTTTTGGTTTTAACCCTACGGCATAGAAGGAATAGGAAAGGTCCATGTAAAACTGTTTTAAATTTAAAACGGATCAGTCGACCCGGTCTACGAATCTATTCTAGTTATCAACGAATTCCTAGAATTTTAGGTGGGATGGGGATTGTAATTCTTTCTACCTCTCGGGGTATAATGACGGACCGAGAGGCCCGACTAGAAGGAATCGGCGGAGAAATTTTGTGTTATATATGGTAAGCTTTCCTATATCCAAATTAAGATATGGAACTTTACTATTTGTGAAAAAAAAAGATAAAGAACGGGTTTCTATTCTCACTCTCCTCTTACTTAATACTTCAAGGAGGTTTTACCGCGAATGAAAAAAGAAAACTGGATTCATGAAAGTTTAATTCCTGAATCACTTCCGAATGGTATGCTTCGGATTCATTTAGATAATGAAGATCGGATTCTAGGTTATGGTTCAGGAAGGATTCAACGTAGTTTTATACGTATACCAACGGAAGATAGAGTAAAAATTGAAAGAAGTCATTATGATTCAACCAAAGGGCGTATAGTTTCTAGACTCCGAAACAAGGATTCAAACGATTAGGTGGTTTTTTTTTCAACTTCAATATTCCTTTCGGAGGGATACAATCCGAAAGTTTCAAATTTCCAGAAACTAATTTTCTTCAAATAAGTAAATTTGAAATTCAGTTAAGGAATGACAAATATGAAAATAAGGGCCTCCATTCGTAAAATTTGTGAAAAATGTAGACTGATCCGTAGACGGGGACGAATTATAGTAATTTGTTCCAACCTGAGACATAAACAAAGACAAGGATAATCTTTATAAAATAAAAGAGACTCCCTAAGGGACCCAATATATAAATAAAAAAAAGCGGAAAAGATCCGTTTTGGCATGAAATGGATATATCCATATACCTCTGACTTATATTTATGAGACGATAAAATATGGCAAAACCCGCACCCAGAATCGGTTCACGTAGGAATGGGCGTATTGGTTTACGTAAGAATGCGCGTAGAATACCAAAAGGGGTTATTCATGTTCAAGCAAGTTTCAACAATACCATTGTGACTGTTACAGATGTACGAGGCCGGGTAATTTCTTGGTCCTCCGCCGGTACTTGTGGATTCAAGGGTACAAGAAGAGGGACACCCTTTGCGGC